CATGAATCATTTAATTACTTATACAAATACAGAAGATTTAGTAGAAAATCTTTGGATAAATAAGATTCATGATCTACTTCTTAATGATTCCTTAGAAATTTACCGTCAATCATTTTTAAAAAAAAAGGAAAAGTCCTTCATCTCAATTGATGAATTATCTTCTGAGTGCGGACACATTTTTAATTTTGAAAAATGTCCTTTATTGACAGAAGCAAAAATAATTGATTCAAAAAGTCAAGCAAAATATTTTCAATTTGTATTCGATGTAATTACAAAAGATAAAAAAAAAAAAAAAGAGAAAGATATTGGAATTAAAATAGAAGAAGTCAGTAAAAAGGTGTCTAGATGGTCATACAAATTAACCGAGGATTTGTTGGAAGAAGAGGAAGAAGAAAATGAAGAAGAATTAGAAGAAGAAGATCATGAGATTCATTCAAGAAGAGCCAAACGTGTTGTAATTTATAACGATAATGATCAAAATACCAATTCTATTTCTAGTACTAAGAATGCTAGTAACAATGATCAAAATGATAATAAAACGGAAGAGGAAGAGGTAGCTCTGATACGTTACTCCCAACAATCGTGTTTTCGTCGCAATCTAATCAAAGGATCCATGCGCGCTCAAAGACGTAAAACAGTTACTTGGGACCTCTTTCAAGTAAATGTGCATTCCCCACTTTTTTTGGACCGTATAGACAAAGCATCTTTTTTTTATTCTTTTCATATTAATGAAATGAAGAATCTTATTTTGAGGAATTGGATGGGGAGAGAACGAGAATCTAAATTTAAAATTTTAGATTCCCATTTTGAAAATGAAGAAACAAAAGAAGAAAAGGATAAAAAAGAACGTATAGAAATATCAGAAGCTTGGGATACCTTTGTATTTACTCAAGCAATAAGAGGTTTAATGTTAGTAATCCAATCTTTTTTTAGAAAATACATTATATTGCCTTCATTTATAATAGCTAAAAATCTTTTACGTATGTTATTATTTCAATTCCCCGAGTGGTACGAGGATTTGAAGGAATGGAATAGAGAAATGCATATTAAATGCACCTATAATGGTGTTCAATTATCAGAAACAGAATTTCCCCAAGATTGGTTAACAGACGGCATTCAGATAAAGATTCTATATCCTTTCTGTCTAAAACCTTGGCGAAAAGCTAAGGTACGATCTCATCATAGAGATCGAGAAGATTCAAAATATAAAAACAAAAATTTTTGTTTTTTAACAGTCTGGGGAATGGAAGCAGAACTTCCCTTTGGTTCTCCCCGAAAACGACCTTCTTTTTTTGAACCTATTTATAAAGAACTCAAAAAAAGAAATAGAAGGGTAAAAAATAAAATTTTACAAGTTATAAACTTTTTGAAGGAAAGAATAAAATCCTTTATATTTATAAAAGTTAGAAAAGAAAAAACAAAATGGGTCACTAAAATGTTTATAGTTATCAAACTCATAATGAAAAAATTGGAAAAAGTAAATCCAATTTTTTTATTTGAGTTGAGGAAAGAAAGAGTATATGAAATGAAGGAAAACGAAAAAGATTTAAAAAAAAATAAAAAGATTCTTCGCGAATCATCTGTTCGAATTCGACCAAAAAATTGGTTAAATTATTCACTAATAGAAAGAAGAATGAAAGATCTTTCTGATAAGACAATAAAAATCAGGAATAAAATAGAACGAAACGAAAAAGAAAAAAAAAAAGATATAGTTCTAATTTATGATAATAAAAGGCCGGAATCACAGAAAGATTTTTTTAAAATCTTAAAAAGGAAAAATATCCGATTAATGCGTAAATCGCACTACTTTATAAAATCATTCATTGAAAAAATATACATAGATATTTTACTATGTACCATTAGCATTCCTAAGATCAATGCACAACTTTTCTTTAAATCAAAAAAAAATATCTTTAATAAATCCATTTACAACAATAACAATAATAAAAGAAATAAAGAACAAGAAGGAATTGATGAAACAAATCAAAATACAATGAAGTTTAATTTTGGTTTGACTATAAAAAAGTGGTTTTCAAATACTGATAATACTGAGAATAGGAATCCAAATTCCGATACTTATTGGAACTTATCTTCCCTATCTCAAGCATATGTATTTTACAAATTATCACAAACCCAATTACTTAATAAGGATCACTTGAGACCTGTATTTCAATATAAAGGAAACTATCCTTTTTTTAAGGAAAAATTAAAAGACTATTGTATGATAATGATACATGGAATATTTGATTCCAAATCAAGACATAATAAAATTCATACGTATGTAATGAACGAATGGAAAAACTGGTTAAAAGGTCATTATCAATACGATCCATCTAAAAAAAAATGGTCTCGATTAGTACCTAAAGAATGGCGAAATAGAATCAATCAACGCTGTATGATTCAAAACCAAAACAAGAAATCAATCCAATTGGATTTATATAAAAAATACCAATTCATTCATTCCATGAAAAAAAATAACTATGCAGCGGATTCTTTTATGAGTCAAAAAGAAAAATGGAAAAAAAATTACAGATATGATCTTTTATCATATAAATACATAAGTGCTCCTAATTCATATATTTCTGGATCAACATTAGAATTTGAAATAAACGGGGACCGAGAAATTCCATATCATTTCAATACATCGAAACCCGAATCATTTTATGTATTAGTAAGTATACCTAGTAATAATTATCTAGAAAAAGGATATATTATTGATAGGAATATAAATTTGGATAGAAAATATTTTGATTGTAGAATTCCTCATTTTTGTTTTAGAAAGAATATTGAGATCTGGACCAATGCACATATTGGCATGACGATTCATAAAAATACTAAGACTGAAATTAAAAATTTAAAAAAAATGAAAAAAAAAGATCTTTTTTCTACTACGGTTCATCAAGACATCAAACCATGCAATCAAAAAAGAAACTTTTTTGATTGCATGGGAATGCATCAAGAGGGGTTCTCTGATACTGCATCAAATCATAATACTATATCCAATCTCGAATCTTGGTTCTTCCCAGAATTTGTGCAACTTTTTAACATATATAAGATTCAACCTTGGATCATTCCAATTAAATCACTCTTTTTTAATTTTAATAAAAATGAAAAAATAAATATAAATACAAATAAAAATCCTCATGAATCGTCTAATAAAAAGGATCTTGAATTAGTAAATTACAAGCAGGAAGAACAAGAACAACAGGATCAAGGAAATCTTATATCGAATCTACAAAAACAAAAGAAAAAAAAAGCTGTTGAAGAAGATTACGCAAGATTAGACATAGAAATTAAAAAGGGTAGAAAAAAAAAAAAATATCAATATAAGAGCAAAAAACAAATGGAACTAGATTACCTTTTGAAAAAATATTTCCTTTTTCAATTAAGATGGGCTGATCCCTTGAATCAAAGAATAATGAACAATATTAGGGTATATTGTCTCCTACTTAGACTGATAAACCCAAAGGAAATTGCCATATCCTCGATTCGAAGAGGTGAAATAAATCTAGACGAAATGCTAATTCAAAAGGAGCTAGTTCTTACAGAATTGATAAGAAAGGGAATATTTATTATTGAACCAATTCGTCTATCTATAAGAAGGGACGGAAAATCTATTGTATATCAAACTATGGATATTTCATTGGTTGATAAGAAGAAGCACCAAACAAATAGAAAATACGCAAAAAAAAGACATATTGAGAAAGAGGGGTTTGCAAAATCCATTCCACGATACAGCCATTTTTTTTTTAGTGAAGACAAAAATCATTATGATTTCCTTATTCCTGAAAATATTCTATCTCCTAGGCATCGGAGAGAATTTCGAATTTTAATTTGTTTCAATTCACGGAATTGGAATGTTTTGGATAGAAATCCAAGATTTTGCAATGAAAAGAAAATAAAAAACTGTGGACAATTTTTGAATCAGAACAAGCATATTAAGACCGATGCAAAAAAATTAATTAAATTCAAATTGTTTCTTTGGCCCAATTATCGATTAGAAGATTTAGCTTGTATGAATCGCTATTGGTTTGATACCAATAACAGCAGTCGTTTCAGTATGTCAAGAATACATATGTATTCACAATTCAGAATGAATTCAATTCAAATGAAAAATTAAAAAATCTTTATTTTTAAGAGTTATTATATTTTTATTTATATAATTTATTTTTATTTATATAATTTATATTTAGCTATATTAAAAATATATAATTAAATAATTAAAAATATATAAAATTCTATTATATATTAATAATATAATAAAATTATAAATAATAAATAATATATATAATTATATATAATAATAAATAATAATAATAATAATAAAATACTTTTTTATGCCGCCACTCGGACTCGAACCGAGATGCTCTAGCACTGCTTCCTAAGAGCAGCGTGTCTACCAATTTCACCATGGCGGCTTACCTGAAAGAATAATAGTAAATTCATGTTGAATTGTCTATATTCAATATTGTTTAGGAAACAATGAAGAAAGATGCATTTCCATTCATATGGAAATGTTCAAGTTCAATATCAATAATACTCAGTTAGTATTTTCGTAAGTTCAGTTTTCATAATAAGCTTTTCCGTTTCTGTATTATAAACTATAACTATAATAGAAACCTAGCTTTTTTTTATCCAGAAAAGTCGTAGCTCAATAGTTCCGTTCTCAGTCGACGTATAGAATTACTAATTTTTTTAATCCTTTTTACACGCTTTCTCACTTCATGAAAAAAAAAAAAAAGAATTTATGTTTCAATGAACATAACTAGGATTCTCTATGTATCTCAATTCACAACTTCATTACGAAATTAAAAAAGTAAATATTTTTCTTTCTAATGATTTAAACATCCAACATCTTAGTATCTTAGTATAATTAAATATTAATATTTTTCGTTGCCTTATCCTAATTGTGCTTTTCGAAATGGAAAAGCACAATTAATAGTAAAGAAAAAACCTTCTCACGAATTTAATCGAACTCAATATCAATAATATAAAGATTCAATAATCAAAAAAAAAAAAAGATACAATATACATTAATAATACATTAGTAAGTGTCAATTATTTGTCTTCCAATTCAAAAATAGAAAATTTTAAGTTCTTTGAGACATATCAATTAAGGTTTTTTAAAAAGTTTTTTTGTCCCACAAAAAAACTTTTTGACTGTCCGGTGGAAACAGATTTAGCTAAAGAAAAAGCTTTTACTGCCGCTAAAGAACCTTTTTTTTTCCAAAGATTTCTACGAATATGCTTTTTTGACATAGAAGTACGCTTTTTTGGAACTGCCATTCAAAGATAGGTGACTCATTTTTCTCGTTGTATGTGAAAGACATATATTGTTCAAAATAGATTACTCTTTATTAGTCAATATCTATAGTGATTCCATCAATAATATAAGAGCATAACTTTATTTCAGAATATACAAATAGAATAGAACAAAGAATAAAAGGAAAAATAAATAAAAAACGAATTAAAATTAAATATCAATATTCTTTAATATTCAATAAAAAATAAATAAATAAAGAGAAAATATAAAAATATAAAGAAATCCATAATTGAACTATAATAAATTAATAAATCCTAAATCCATAAAACATAAATATATAATATATAAAATATCTATAAATTTTATAATCTTACATAAATACAATCTAATGTGAAGGGAAAATAAAATTATTAAAAATAAAATATCATATCATTTGACCAACCAATTCCAACTCTTATTAAATATTAAAAAAACAAAAAAAAAAAAAAAAAAAAATAAAGAGACACAATAGATCTAATATAATATTAGAATATATTAAATCTCCGATTTCAATTATTTAGTATTTAATAGGGACCCTTTTTTTATGTTTATGATATTTGTGACCTTAGAACATATATTAACTCATATTTCCTTTTCGATCATCTCAATTGTGATTATGATTCATTTGATGAACTTATTATTCTATGAAATAGAAGGATTGTGTAATTCGTCAGAAAAGGGGATGATAGCTACTTTTTTCTCTATAACAGGGTTTTTAGTTATTCGTTGGATTTCTTCAGGACATTTTCCCTTAAGTAATTTATATGAATCATTAATCTTCCTTTCGTGGAGTTTCTCCATTATTCATATGATTCCATATCTTGGGAATCATAAAAATTATTTAAGCGCAATAACTGCACCAAGTGCCATTTTTACCCAAGGTTTTGCCACGTCAGGTCTTTCAATTGAAATGCATCAATCCGCAATATTAGTACCTGCTCTACAATCTCACTGGTTAATGATGCATGTCAGTATGATGCTATTGAGCTATGCAGTTCTTTTATGCGGATCATTATTATCAGTTGCTCTTATAGTGATTACATTTCGAAAAAATATCGATTTTTTTTTAAACAAGAATTTTATAAGCTTAAGGAAGTCATTTTTCTTTGGTACGATAGAATATTTGAACGAAAAAGAAAGTGTATTTAAAAAGACCTCTTTTCTCTCATTTATAAATTTTTATAAATATCAATTAATTCAGCGTTTGGATTATTGGAGTTATCGTGTCATTAGTTTAGGGTTTACCTTTTTAACCATAGGCATTCTTTCTGGAGCAGTATGGGCTAACGAAGCATGGGGTTCTTATTGGAATTGGGATCCTAAGGAAACTTGGGCATTTATTACTTGGACCATATTTGCAATCTATTTACATACTAGAACAAATAAAAAATTGCAAGACCAAGGTACAAATTCGGCATTTGTGGCTTCTATAGGATTTCTCCTAATTTGGATATGCTATTTTGGGATCAATCTATTAGGAATCGGGTTCCATAGTTATGGTTCATTCCCATTTATATCTAATTTAATAAAATAAACTACATGAGGAACACATAAAAACATCGTCCGATAGACAATGAGGATTTGTGCGAGTTTTTGAAAACCATTTGAATGGAGAAATTATTCAAATGGTTCTCAAAAACTCTAGATGTATTTCATTACAATTCTAATTCACTCTTCATTTTTTTTTTCATTGTACAATGAAGAATCGTGAAAAGATGAAAGTCAAAGAATTATAAGACTTTTTTCTAATTAATTAAAATTTTCTAAGCTATAAAAAGAATTAGTATCTATTTTATATAAAAATAATAAAAATTATTAGCTAATATAACTTGTACCTTGTCAACCGATAACGGAAGAACGAAATCCGGATAAATCTAAATTCCTATTACAGGTAGAAAGATACAGATTGAAAGAAATAGTTTTCGCGGTCCAGAATATGAAAATTTAGAGTTTGGTATATTGAATAGCTTGTATTCATAGAAAATATGACATAACATAGACAATAAAAAAATAGGAGTTAATATCCTTCCAATTGCTATTACAAAAGTAATTAAAATTTTTGGCATGAAAAGATATTTTTGGTTAGTAATTATTCCAAAAAATACTAAGAATTCTGCAACAAAACCACTCATTGTTGGTAATGCAAGAGAAGCCCTCGAGAAACTACTAAACATGGTAAATATAAAGATTTTTCCATTGGGCTAGATATTCCCCACCATCTCGTCGAGATAAACAAAACGTATTCTATCCCAACTCGTTTCTGCTAAGAAAAAAGTGCAGCACCGATCAATCCATGAGAGAGTATTTGTAAAATGGCTCCATTGAGTCCCATGCCAGTTATAGAACCAAAATGAGCGTGAGCTAACAATTTCATATTGATCCGAATCAATCCATATGTTCCCATCTTTAACAAGATTCCAGCTAGGAGCATACATGTACTGTAATGCGCTTCCCCGTGGGTATCTGGTAACCATGTATGTAGGGGTATCATCGGCGATTTGACAGCATAAGCTATAAGAAAACCAAAATGGAATATTATTTCCAATGCTGCGGGATATGATTGATTAGCTAATTTTTAAAAATCTAATGTTTGTTGGTTCAAGTGATAAATCCTGTCAGTAAAATGGGTCCTATGGAAAGTCCATCGATTCCCAGTCTCCAGTGAAAATAAAAAAAGATTTCTCCATTTATAATCTTCCTTCAATTGGTTTAATGGATCGTCCAATTGGAACAAAATACATAGTTCATTAGAGGGAGCTCCAGGATACATATACATATACATATAGTATCCCTCCTATACACCTTATTTCCTTTATGAAGGAAAAGGACAATTGAGAAACCCGCAAATATCGGCAAAACCAGAAGTATTGTTAACCAAGGAAAATAACTCGTGATAAAGACAAGATAAATTTTTACCAGAAAACTCCGTGCTCGGGAGAAGTCCCGAGCACGGAGTTTTCTCGGTAAAGAGGAATCAAGTGATTCAAGGGGAGTTTTTTGTTACATATCAATAAGAAAGACCCATGCTGCGAGTTGTTTCATGCCATAAATAAACACGGACACTCAAAAAATCCGTTGGACAAGCGGATTCACATCTCTTACAACCTACACAATCCTCGGTTCTTGGCGCGGAAGCAATTTGCTTAGCTTTACATCCGTCCCAAGGTATCATTTCTAATACATCCGTGGGACAAGCTCGTACACATTGAGTACACCCTATACATGTATCATAAATTTTTACTGAATGCGACATTGGATCTCTAAATTTCAGTTTTGAACACAAAGGATTTTCGATCTGGTAAAGTCTTAATTAGAAAATGATGGAAATCATATATTTTCTATTGTAGATACCAGACGAATCAATGATTTTTTAAAATTGATAGAATCAATAGATTTTAAAATCTGTTTATGAGAAAAGGCCAAGATCCTTTGATTTATGTTTGAATAACCATGAAATATGAGTTGTACATACGAATCATGTTTATTTTCTTAATATTAAATATATTATATTTTAATTATATTTTCATATATATATGGTATATGGATCCTAATTTAAATTGAATTTAGTATAATTCTAGTAATTCTAAGTAATCCTATTCATATTCATATAGTCATATATAAAATGTAAATTATATCAAAAAAATAAAATTAAAATAAGAATATTAGAATTCTAATATTATAAATTGATATACTATTTCTAATAGTATAAAAAATAAAATACTATTATAACTATACTATAATACTATATACTATAATAATAATATAAATAAAAAAACTATTATATTATTAAATATTAAATAATTATTATAAATTATTATAATTTTTATAAAAAAATTAAATTTAAATATTAAATATAATATATATAGTAATAATAATAATAAATAAAAAGGCTAATAATAAACTCAAATAATAAATTTAAATTTAATTTAAATTAACGAGTTTTTGGTTCCCGAATATCTAACTGATTCACTAATCTCTTATAACGCACTTTATTTTTCTTTGACAAATAAGTTAATAATCGTTGACGTTTTCCCAGAATTATTCGTAGACCCCTTTGTGATAAAAAATCTCTTTTGTGTAATTCTAAATGTGAAGTAAGTCTCCGTATCTTACTGGTGAAATGGAATACTTGAAATTCAACAGACCCACTATTTTCTGCTTTTTCTTCTTGTGGAATAACGGAGATAAATGAATTTTTGACCATAAAATAAATAAAAATCTTTATTTTTATTTTATGTTAATTTTACCGATCAGGAAAAATAATAAGATTTATTATGACAGTTATTTTCATCTAGTATAAATATAAATTGGATTTCATTTATTCATATACTAATTTTTTTTATGTGTTTATGTTTATTTGTTTTGTATATTTTATCCAATTTTCAATTGGATTTGTATATTGGATAAAAAGGGTCTGATAAATATATGCATTCACGAAATAGAACGATTTAGTTTTACTTAAACTAAAAAGATTCTGCTACTCCTAGTAAAAATGGATACACTATGAAATCAGCATCATGTGTTAGAAATTCTAATGTTATACAGTCTATATATTTCGGCTTTCATCTACAGAATATGTCACACGATATGTAGAAATCTACTATAAAGATTTTTTAATTTTTCATTTGAATTGAATTCATTCTGAATTGTGAATACATATGTATTCTTGACATACTGAAACGACTGCTGTTATTGGTATCAAACCAATAGCGATTCATACAAGCTAAATCTTCTAATCGATAATTGGGCCAAAGAAACAATTTGAATTTAATTAATTTTTTTGCATCGGTCTTAATATGCTTGTTCTGATTCAAAAATTGTCCACAGTTTTTTATTTTCTTTTCATTGCAAAATCTTGGATTTCTATCCAAAACATTCCAATTCCGTGAATTGAAACAAATTAAAATTCGAAATTCTCTCCGATGCCTAGGAGATAGAATATTTTCAGGAATAAGGAAATCATAATGATTTTTGTCTTCACTAAAAAAAAAATGGCTGTATCGTGGAATGGATTTTGCAAACCCCTCTTTCTCAATATGTCTTTTTTTTGCGTATTTTCTATTTGTTTGGTGCTTCTTCTTATCAACCAATGAAATATCCATAGTTTGATATACAATAGATTTTCCGTCCCTTCTTATAGATAGACGAATTGGTTCAATAATAAATATTCCCTTTCTTATCAATTCTGTAAGAACTAGCTCCTTTTGAATTAGCATTTCGTCTAGATTTATTTCACCTCTTCGAATCGAGGATATGGCAATTTCCTTTGGGTTTATCAGTCTAAGTAGGAGACAATATACCCTAATATTGTTCATTATTCTTTGATTCAAGGGATCAGCCCATCTTAATTGAAAAAGGAAATATTTTTTCAAAAGGTAATCTAGTTCCATTTGTTTTTTGCTCTTATATTGATATTTTTTTTTTTTTCTACCCTTTTTAATTTCTATGTCTAATCTTGCGTAATCTTCTTCAACAGCTTTTTTTTTCTTTTGTTTTTGTAGATTCGATATAAGATTTCCTTGATCCTGTTGTTCTTGTTCTTCCTGCTTGTAATTTACTAATTCAAGATCCTTTTTATTAGACGATTCATGAGGATTTTTATTTGTATTTATATTTATTTTTTCATTTTTATTAAAATTAAAAAAGAGTGATTTAATTGGAATGATCCAAGGTTGAATCTTATATATGTTAAAAAGTTGCACAAATTCTGGGAAGAACCAAGATTCGAGATTGGATATAGTATTATGATTTGATGCAGTATCAGAGAACCCCTCTTGATGCATTCCCATGCAATCAAAAAAGTTTCTTTTTTGATTGCATGGTTTGATGTCTTGATGAACCGTAGTAGAAAAAAGATCTTTTTTTTTCATTTTTTTTAAATTTTTAATTTCAGTCTTAGTATTTTTATGAATCGTCATGCCAATATGTGCATTGGTCCAGATCTCAATATTCTTTCTAAAACAAAAATGAGGAATTCTACAATCAAAATATTTTCTATCCAAATTTATATTCCTATCAATAATATATCCTTTTTCTAGATAATTATTACTAGGTATACTTACTAATACATAAAATGATTCGGGTTTCGATGTATTGAAATGATATGGAATTTCTCGGTCCCCGTTTATTTCAAATTCTAATGTTGATCCAGAAATATATGAATTAGGAGCACTTATGTATTTATATGATAAAAGATCATATCTGTAATTTTTTTTCCATTTTTCTTTTTGACTCATAAAAGAATCCGCTGCATAGTTATTTTTTTTCATGGAATGAATGAATTGGTATTTTTTATATAAATCCAATTGGATTGATTTCTTGTTTTGGTTTTGAATCATACAGCGTTGATTGATTCTATTTCGCCATTCTTTAGGTACTAATCGAGACCATTTTTTTTTAGATGGATCGTATTGATAATGACCTTTTAACCAGTTTTTCCATTCGTTCATTACATACGTATGAATTTTATTATGTCTTGATTTGGAATCAAATATTCCATGTATCATTATCATACAATAGTCTTTTAATTTTTCCTTAAAAAAAGGATAGTTTCCTTTATATTGAAATACAGGTCTCAAGTGATCCTTATTAAGTAATTGGGTTTGTGATAATTTGTAAAATACATATGCTTGAGATAGGGAAGATAAGTTCCAATAAGTATCGGAATTTGGATTCCTATTCTCAGTATTATCAGTATTTGAAAACCACTTTTTTATAGTCAAACCAAAATTAAACTTCATTGTATTTTGATTTGTTTCATCAATTCCTTCTTGTTCTTTATTTCTTTTATTATTGTTATTGTTGTAAATGGATTTATTAAAGATATTTTTTTTTGATTTAAAGAAAAGTTGTGCATTGATCTTAGGAATGCTAATGGTACATAGTAAAATATCTATGTATATTTTTTCAATGAATGATTTTATAAAGTAGTGCGATTTACGCATTAATCGGATATTTTTCCTTTTTAAGATTTTAAAAAAATCTTTCTGTGATTCCGGCCTTTTATTATCATAAATTAGAACTATATCTTTTTTTTTTTCTTTTTCGTTTCGTTCTATTTTATTCCTGATTTTTATTGTCTTATCAGAAAGATCTTTCATTCTTCTTTCTATTAGTGAATAATTTAACCAATTTTTTGGTCGAATTCGAACAGATGATTCGCGAAGAATCTTTTTATTTTTTTTTAAATCTTTTTCGTTTTCCTTCATTTCATATACTCTTTCTTTCCTCAACTCAAATAAAAAAATTGGATTTACTTTTTCCAATTTTTTCATTATGAGTTTGATAACTATAAACATTTTAGTGACCCATTTTGTTTTTTCTTTTCTAACTTTTATAAATATAAAGGATTTTATTCTTTCCTTCAAAAAGTTTATAACTTGTAAAATTTTATTTTTTACCCTTCTATTTCTTTTTTTGAGTTCTTTATAAATAGGTTCAAAAAAAGAAGGTCGTTTTCGGGGAGAACCAAAGGGAAGTTCTGCTTCCATTCCCCAGACTGTTAAAAAACAAAAATTTTTGTTTTTATATTTTGAATCTTCTCGATCTCTATGATGAGATCGTACCTTAGCTTTTCGCCAAGGTTTTAGACAGAAAGGATATAGAATCTTTATCTGAATGCCGTCTGTTAACCAATCTTGGGGAAATTCTGTTTCTGATAATTGAACACCATTATAGGTGCATTTAATATGCATTTCTCTATTCCATTCCTTCAAATCCTCGTACCACTCGGGGAATTGAAATAATAACATACGTAAAAGATTTTTAGCTATTATAAATGAAGGCAATATAATGTATTTTCTAAAAAAAGATTGGATTACTAACATTAAACCTCTTATTGCTTGAGTAAATACAAAGGTATCCCAAGCTTCTGATATTTCTATACGTTCTTTTTTATCCTTTTCTTCTTTTGTTTCTTCATTTTCAAAATGGGAATCTAAAATTTTAAATTTAGATTCTCGTTCTCTCCCCATCCAATTCCTCAAAATAAGATTCTTCATTTCATTAATATGAAAAGAATAAAAAAAAGATGCTTTGTCTATACGGTCCAAAAAAAGTGGGGAATGCACATTTACTTGAAAGAGGTCCCAAGTAACTGTTTTACGTCTTTGAGCGCGCATGGATCCTTTGATTAGATTGCGACGAAAACACGATTGTTGGGAGTAACGTATCAGAGCTACCTCTTCCTCTTCCGTTTTATTATCATTTTGATCATTGTTACTAGCATTCTTAGTACTAGAAATAGAATTGGTATTTTGATCATTATCGTTATAAATTACAACACGTTTGGCTCTTCTTGAATGAATCTCATGATCTTCTTCTTCTAATTCTTCTTCATTTTCTTCTTCCTCTTCTTCCAACAAATCCTCGGTTAATTTGTATGACCATCTAGACACCTTTTTACTGACTTCTTCTATTTTAATTCCAATATCTTTCTCTTTTTTTTTTTTTTTATCTTTTGTAATTACATCGAATACAAATTGAAAATATTTTGCTTGACTTTTTGAATCAATTATTTTTGCTTCTGTCAATAAAGGACATTTTTCAAAATTAAAAATGTGTCCGCACTCAGAAGATAATTCATCAATTGAGATGAAGGACTTTTCCTTTTTTTTTAAAAATGATTGACGGTAAATTTCTAAGGAATCATTAAGAAGTAGATCATGAATCTTATTTATCCAAAGATTTTCTACTAAATCTTCTGTATTTGTATAAGTAATTAAATGATTCATGATTGCATGTGAATAAAGTTTTTTTCGTGTTCCTCGACAAGGTCCGTTGAAAAAAGGATCATATACTTTTGGCAAGCATTCTTTTTTATTCTCATCATCGCATAATATGGTTCTTTTTTCAAGCCTATCCAGACTAGGAGATCCCTCATTTTTTTCTAAAATTTTTATTCGATTTATCAATTCATTATTCAAATTTAACTTTTTTTTTTCATTGGTATAAATCCAAGAATTAGAAAGATTTTCGTCATATATTTTTTCTCTTATGTACAAAGAAATTCTTCCTTCTAGCATTTCTGAAAATGTCGATAAACTAGGGGGATACATAAAGGATATTCTTTGTTTCCCATCACTTGTACATGTAAAAAAAAAAAATTGTGACATTTCATTGCGTAAAGCATTTTCCAATTGATCATTTTTTATATATCGTAATGGACGATTCCATCGTTTATAATCGAAAAAAAAAGTGACAAAAGCTTTTTCAACCCAAAACCAATAATTACTTTTTTTTTTCGATTCTTTCAGTCTTCCCAATTCCAAATTCTCTTGATGGGTATCCAGATCATAATCTTCATGAACTGGGCTATCTTGATAGCGTGCCCCTTGAAAGTTAAATTCATCCTTTGTTTTTTCCTTTCCATTCACTCGGGTCTCTTCCGTTTCATCTATTTTGTCCAGATCCTCCTTTTCTTCCGAACAAAGGGAAGGGTTTTCTTCGTTGGATCCCTCTTGTTCCTGTTTAGTCTCCTTCGTTTCGGAAGTTGTTTCCACATCGCTTTCTTCCTTTCTTTCTTCCCCTTCTTCCGTTTCTGAAGTTTCTTTCTCTTTCAGTTTCTTAGTGACAATAGGCGACGGCATTCTTCCTAAATAGTAGACAGAGGTGATAAATAAGAGAATACTAAAGATTCGAGCCATAGAATTTCTAAATTCTGACACAAGATACTTATTAGATCGAATAGAATGATTTTG